GACTTTTCTCGAATAAATTATGAATTTTCTAGGATATTATTAAAGATCTTAGCGAAAACTTACAGCAGCTTGCCAAACAAAGGCTAAGAGAAAAAAAAACAAAGGTATGACTGGCATAAAATCTACGATTGGATTCAAAAAAGCATAGGCCTCAGGCAATTTGCCTAAGAAAAAACTACTCGAATAAAGGGCAGAATTAAGACAGATCAAACTAAAGATATTAAGCATAACAGACATTTTGTTCTTGCAGATAATTGCATTTTGATTGAATTATGGATATAAGGAAAAAGTAAGTAAGGTAGACAAAAAAATCCTTCTTTAAACCCACCCAATCAAAAATCTTCTCATTCTCAATGAGAATATAGAAGAAATCATATTTTCATACAATATCTTAATTGAATTATATGTAATGATCAATAAATTCAGTTAAGTTATCTACCTACACTTAGCAAAAGCACAGGAATCTATTCTATAGATATTTGGACTGCAGTTGACAAACAACCAATACTAATAATAACTACTAATATATAGTATATTTTCTTTATCTTTAATATTCTTTATTAATATTAATTATTAGTCTTGACTAGAAATGGGGCGTGGCCAAGTGGTAAGGCAACGGGTTTTGGTCCCGTTATTCGGAGGTTCGAATCCTTCCGTCCCAGAGCATATCCAATCTAAAAATTGTTTTGAACAAATATCCAAATGTCAAATAGACAAATATATATTTAAGGATGGGTACGTTTTGAATCGAGATAATAAAGAATCTATTCCGTAAGTAAAGTAAATAAGGGAGCCCCCCCTTTTTATTTATTATTTTCTGTATATCTCTTAATTCATCCTAAACAATAGGAAGTTCTTGGTGAATTCATTAGTCAATAGAGTGAACTATCTTAATAGTAATGAGTTAGGCTAAAAAAAAGAGCAAGGGAAGGTATAAATTTTAATATCTGTGCTTGCTCGAATCTTATTAATAGCATAGTCATGTAACTGATTCGTTTTCTTTGAATCTCATTTTTAGGTATTTTTGTTTGGACCTAATGAAGAATAGAAAATCTATGTAACGGTTGAGACATAATTGAAAATTTTATTCATTTTATAGAAAAATATAGAATTTAATAAATATTTGGAATGATTCCCTATTAAAAATAGTTTAATCTTCGATACTCAAAAAGTAGAAAATAGGACAACCTATTACAACCTATCTTATTAAGTTAAGTCACTTGAAGATGCAGATTTCATTTCTTCGTGTTATTTTTCTATTCATGTATGTTAAAGAGGGGGTCTTGCTAAGACTTCTTCAGAAAAGAATAATCTTTATTATTTACCCGTATATATATAGAGAAGAAAAGTGCATAGATTACAATATCTATGCACCATATATGCACCATATTGAACCAATGACTATTCATGATTCCATGATTGAATCAACTCCATGCCGCTTCTAAATTAGAGGAATGTTATGGTAAAACTTCGTTTGAAACGATGTGGTAGAAAGCAACGTGCGACTTGAAAGACATGATCCGCTGTGGATTCTTACATCCACCATTTTATATAGGAATGAAGGTGCTCTTCGCTCGACATCATTTGTTCTGTTCCACAGGAACCTCTCTTTTTCTTTTTGTTGGGTTGTAATGTAAATAGTGCATGATGAAGCTCGAGTAAAAAAGAAAGTATTCATTTCTCGGGGCAAGGATCTAGGGTTAAAATCAATAAATTGAACAACTTCGTAAATATATCTTCGATATAGAAATCGAAAGAATCCACTTCGAGCAAGTTTCCAATTCAAAAGGACATTTTGTTGATCAAACTTTTTTGATACAAAGTGTATCACTCGGAATCAGTCGTCCACAGGATTCTTGAAATCACAAAAAAAGGTATGTTGCTGCCATTTTGAAAGGATTAAGAAACACCGAAGTAATGTCTAAACCTAATGATTTAAAATAAAACAAAGATAAAGGATTCTAGAACAAGGAAACACCATTTTAATTGTCTCAATGACGGAAAAAGAATATAAATAGATTTGAAACGAGACAAACAAAAAAAGGGGGTAAAGACTACTCAATAAAGATTTTTCTTTGAACTATTTGACAGTTAGCCAACTTGAGTTATGAGTACGAATGAACGGTTTCCTTTTTTAAGAATATAAGAATAAGAAGGAAGAAGAAAAGGGTGAATGGAATTAAATAAGAGTCTAATTCATTTGTCATTTATTTGAATTCCATACACAGACAAAACTTCAAACCAAATCATTTTATCTTGAGCCGTACGAGGAAAAAACTTCCTATACGTTTCTCGGGGGGGTATTGTTCATCTATATCTATCCCAATGAGCCGTCTATCGAATCGTTGCAATTGATGTTCGATCCCGAAGAGAAGGAAAAGATCTTCAGAAACTGGGTTTTTATGATCCGATAAAGAATGAAACTTATTTAAACGTTCCTTCTATTCTATACTTCCTTGAAAGGGGTGCTCAACCTACAGGAACTGTTCGGGATATTTTAAAGAAGAAGGGGCTTTTTAAGGAACTTCGCCTTAATCAAACGGAATTCAATTAAGGAAATACAAAAAAATTAAGGGGGGATACAAAAAAAATAATATATAAGTTACTACCCCCCCTTTTCCGCTCTATCCATATCGATTTATTTTATCATTATATATCCTTACTTCATCCTTACTTCTACTCAATCCTATGTTTTAGAATGACAAAACTTTCTTTTTTAAAAAAACGTGGACATTCCCTTCAATTGGTTAGTTTCATTGGAATTCTACTAATAAAAAAGGAATCAAGTTTGCTTATTCCACTTAGATGGATTGACTATATTATTCATTATGGATAAAAGAAATCCGATATTTTTTTCATTTCACTTCTTACTTTTTATTTATTTTATACTTTTTATATCTGTGTAGGTTAGAATTAGATATATGGTGCCAGTCTAACACAAGTTCTTATTTAATTTAATTAAAATTAATATATTAAAAAATATATTAAATATGAATTTGAAATAAAATTAGAAAAATTCTATTTTGAGTTTTTTCCATTGTATTCTTTTTTTGTCAACATTTATATTGACAACAGTGTATCGAACAAATATAATTCATCGTGATAAATGAAGTGGATCTTTTTATTTCTGGCCCATAGGTTTCGGTTTTACTTTCATTTCAAGTGGTGGGTCCTTTAATACAAGGATACTAAAGAATACAAGGATACTAAAGAGTCCTTTTTATTGAAATCTTATTGAAAAAGTAGATAATCTAAAAAAAGAGGGGTCTATTTTGCATTTATCTATACTTTTTATACTTTTTCTCTTTTTTAATTTATTCTGATTGTATCTACACATTTTTTATTTTGGGGTTGCTAACTCAACGGTAGAGTACTCGGCTTTTAAGTGCGGCTAAGATCTTTTACACATTTGGATGAAGGGAAGGATTCGTCCATACCATCGGTAAAGTTTGTAAGACCACGACTGATCCTGAAGAAAGGGAATGAATGGAAAAAAGAGCAGGTCGGAGCAACGGATAGTTCTGAGAATATTTGATTTTGATCGGGCTAAAACCTTATTGGAATTCTTGGAAGGAACAAAATGAAGTTGGGTCGAATTAATAAATGGATAAGGCTCTAGGGCTTCAATTTCAATTCATTATAATAGGGAAAGAAAAAGTAACGGGCTTTTCTTCTTGATTTGAATAATTCCCCATCTAATTACATGTTAAAAATAGATTAGTACCTGATGCGGGAAAAGCTTTCCCCCCATGAGTGGATTCTCTTTTTTTTGATTTCTTTCTGTTAATGAATCCTAATTATTGCCATTCCCTAATATAGAATGGAGATGTGTGTGTAGAAGAAGCAGTATGTTGATAAAGACAGTTTTTTCCAAAATCAAAAGAGCGATTAGGTTGAAAAAAATAAAGGATTTCTAACCATCTTGTTTTATTAGACTATAACATAGTCTAATGAACATAGACTAATGAAATGGAAAAAAGAGGGTAGAGAATCTGTTGGTAAGTTTATCTGTCTCCGAGGTATCTATTTTTAGATAATACCTTGTTTTTACTGTATCGCACTATGTATCATTTCATAATCCTCCCAATCTTCTACTTTTGGTTCAAATAGAATTTCAAATGGAGGAACTTCAAAGATATTTACAGCTAGATAGATCTCAACAACACGACTTTCAATATCCACTTATACTTCAAGAGTATATTTATGCACTTGCTCATGATCATGATTTAAATCAATCAATTTTTTTAGAAAATTCAGGTTATGACAAGAAATCTAGTTTACTAATTGTGAAACGTTTAATTACTCGAATGTATCAACAGAATTTTTTTTTTATTTCTGTTAAAAATTCTAACAAAAATCAAATTTTCGGGCGCAACAAAAATTTGTATTATCAAATAATATCCGAGGGATTTTCATTTATTGTCGAAATACCTTTTTCTCTACGACTAATATCCGTTCTAGAACTAGAACGGAAAAAGACATTCCAATCTCATAATTTACGATCAATTCATTCAATATTTCCTTTTTTAGAGGACAATCTTTCACATTTAAATTGTGTGTTAGATATACTAATACCCCACCCTGTCCATCCGGAAATCTTGGTTCAAACTCTTCGTTTTTGGGTAAAAGATGCCTCTTCTTTGCATTTATTACGATTCTTTCTACACGAGTATTGGAATACTTTTATTATCCTAAAGAAAACTAGCTCTTCTTTTTCAAAAATAAATCAAAGATTCTTCTTCTTCTTATATAATTCTCATGTATATGAATACGAATCCCTTTTTTTCTTTCTCCGCAAACAATCTTCTCATTTACAATCAACATCTTCTGGAATCTTTCTTGAACGAATCTATTTCTATGGAAAAATAGAGCGTCTTGTAGAAGTCTTTTCTAAAGATTTTCAAAGTAATCTTTGGTTGTTTAAGGATCCGTTCGTGCATTATGTTAGGTATCAAGGAAAATCCCTTTTGGCTTCAAAAGAAACTTCTTTTTTAATAAAG